CCTCCGCCTACATCACCGTTCAAAATTTCTTGGCCTACGATTGGCCAAACTACTTGGGCACTAGGTCCAATGTGAGTAGGATCGCTTAGCCATGCTTCAAAATTAGAAAAACGAGCACCGTGGAAATACATACCACTCAGCCAAAGAAAGATGATGGAGAGTTGACCAAAATGGGCACTAAAAATTTTTCGCGAGATCTCCTCCAAATCACTGGTATGGCTATCGAAATCGTGAGCATCAGCATGTAGGTTCCAGATCCAAGTAGTAGTTTCAGGTCCTTTAGCTATTGTTCTTGAAAAATGACCGGGTCTGGCCCATTCCTCAAACGACGTTTTTACGGGATCCCTATCTACCAAAATTTTGACTTCTGATTCCGGCGAACGAATAATCATTGAGTCCTCCTCTTTCCGGACAAGACATACAAAGAGACCTGCCAACATAAAAATATTTGGTGAACCCCTGAGAGATATTTAGAATGCATTTATTTTACTTGTATCTCCCATCTCTCTATTTTTTTAGTTATTTACTAGAGCAATTATGATCTGGAAGTTGATCCAGGGCAAGTGTTCGGATCTATTATGACATAGATGTATGGCGCCCAACGGACCTATTAAGATAAAAACTTTTTTGCTGTACAACTTAGACGCTTCCTATCTCAATTATAAAGTATTATTATAAAGTATTATATGTAGATCCTTCATATTTTGCTATAGTTCATATTAATTCATTTTTTAATTAATATATATTAATATTAATTAGAGTTATAGTCAGTAATATTTTCATTCTAACTATTTAAAATCGCACTAATAGTCATTATGAAGAAATACTTAATTTTTTAGTCATTCGAAGGGTTTGTTTTTCCACTATTTTCTTATATATATTTTGGAATAACTATTCTATTTATAAAATATAAAAAAACGATTAACTAACTAACTAAAAACTATTACTAACAAGTATTATATTATAGGAAGGATAACACCTAAGCCAAAATACCTTTTTTTCGAGATCCTGTTATAAGTTCTATCCATATACGTTCTGATCGCCAATTCATAATAGATCTGATTCCATTTTATTTTTAATTAAAAGAATACCCCAAAGTATTTCGACTTTCCTTACTTTGTTATGTTTCCGGCGTAACTCTCATCAACTAGTATCGAATAGTTCGATTTTTTTATAAAAAATAAAAATTTTATTAGAAAATTGTAAATATGAATATTTCTATATATATTTATTTCAAAAAAAAAATGAAATTAAAGAATTTATTTTGAAAAAGTCATTTAATAGCTACTAATAATAGACGAAAAGAACGAAAGAAATGCATTCTGTACTGTATCTGTGTATTCTTTACCCTTACGAAATATCAGACAAACTAGAACGATCTGATTAAGGGATATAATGAAATTCTTTGATTAGTTCTTTCAAGAAGAACAATTCCATGGACCAATAAAAAAAACTTTTTTTATTCGAAACGTCCCGTGATCTTCAACCAATTATGCGCTTCAATATAATTCCCAGGAGTAAGCGTTATAGCTTGTTTCCAATACTCAGCGGCTTGATCAAACCAAGCCTCCGCAATTTCAGAATCTCCCTGTCGGATGGCCTGCTCTCCCCGGTCGGAATCGGAATAGGTGGCTCAATTCCTTCCCTTAGAACCGTACTTGAGACTTTCCTACCTCATACGGCTCCACAGTCAATTCTTTTGGTGTCCTTTTTTTTACCTAATGAGATTTCTTGGAGATCTCTTCACGGTAACCAAAAGAGGTTAATCGGATGAGTTTCAAACGTTCATTTTTATAATAGTTGATTTTATTAATAATAAGTTTTATCTTTTCTCCCACCTGCCGAAGAATAAAGTATAGGTATTTACTCCTATCGTTAATATTTTCGGCAAGGTAACTATCTCGATTTCATATCGAAATTTATATAGAATCTTTGATAAAGACTTTTCTTCATAAAAAAAGTAAGAAAGAAAAGACTTACTATCTTTGGGATCTGATCCTACACCGCCGCTCAATACCTTAGTGGATCAACTCTATTACATAAGTTAATTCCTAACTTTTATCTATCTTATATAGGCATAAATAAGCAGTTCTTTTCTTAATATATTGGCCCAAAACCTCATTAATTGATCTTTACGGTGCTTCCTCTCTATCAATTAAAATTTATTTTTTATCCATAGACGACATAGAAAAAGTATCTAGGCATCTCTTATTTCTTCATAGTTCAATTTCTTTGAAGTTTCTTTTTTTCCTACAGCTCAAAAAATCGTCGTTTTAGGCGATGCATATGTAGTGAGCCCTTTTTTTTTTTTTACTAATTTAAGGGGGGTCTTCCTTTTTCCTTCTATAGTGGAGATAATCGCACGTAATGACAGATCACTGCCATATTATTAAAAGCTTGGGGTAAGAATGGGTTTCGTTCTAGTGCTCTGAAATAATATTCTAAAGCTTTCGTATGTTCCCCATTACTTGTGTGAATAAGGCCTATATTATAGAGTATATAACTTCGGTCGTAGGGATCGATTTCTAGTCGCATAGCTTCATAATAATTCTGTAAAGCTTCCGCATAATTTCCTTCGGATTGAGCCGACATCCGTTACGGTCGTCATTCGATTCAAAGAATCTCCGTTCCAGAACCGTACGTGAAATTTTCATCTCATACGGCTCCTCCTTTAAATACGCATAATGAGAATAAAAAATACATGGAATAATAAACAGGGTTGAAATATTCTCATTATGAACTGAGTGGGGCTAGTGTTTTTACAAAAAATCGCTAGCCAACCTTCTTGCGCAAGAATTTGTACTAACATCAAATGCCTTGATACTAAAGCTCCAACAATTACTTTGTCCTCAACGCCCCCTAAATTTCCAGGAAATAGTCACTTCAACAGTCTTCGATGGTTATACGGGTATCCAAAGTACCAACGAGATGGATGTTTGTTGTCCCGACCATTCTTGTTAGTCCCAATCCAGATAAGAAAAGGGAGTCAGTAAGTCATTTTTAACAAAGCTTTCGTGTTGTTGATTGCTAGGTGTAGTGCTTTTTCCCCTATGCTGCCTATTGGGACTTTATTACTAGGAAGTAGAATTGACCTGTAATACAGAACACACAGGTGTAACCTTCCGCTCAATACTAATATTCAATTTGATAATTGAAGCGTAGTATTTGAGGCTGCATCAATCGGGGATACACGACAGAAGGTATTGTTCTATTTCTAAACTTCACCTTCAACAAGCGTAGATTTTTTTGTTATTTTACTAAAATATAGAATTAAGAATTTTTGTTCTTTCTATTTCGAATCGTGTGTCTTTAAGCAAAAAAAAAGAATCAAATCACACCATCTCTGTAATAAGTAAATGCCTCTTTTTCTCCCGAAGTTGTCGGAATTATTCGTAATAAGATATTGGCCACAATTGAAAAGGTCTTATCAATAAAATTTCCATTTATTCGCGATCTAGGCATAGGGATCAATCCATTCTATAATTATTTTCTTTACCTCTTGTGGGAAAATGATTCCCCAAACCAAAGGGTTTGTACAGTACGAAATAACATAAAAACAGATTCAGTTCAAAAAAAATAAAGATTGAAAACCTCTACTTATAATTATAGAATAAAATTCTTTGATTGGTCATATCTAGCTAAAAAAAAATGGAATATTAATGACTCGCTATTTTTTCGGTTTTTAATTCATAAAAATAATTATGTAGGAGAGATGGCCGAGTGGTTCAAGGCGTAGCATTGGAACTGCTATGTAAGCTTTTGTTTACCGAGGGTTCGAATCCCTCTCTTTCCGTACTTTAAACCAACATTCCTAACTGTAAGATATCAAACAACAAGAAATGAAATACCATTATTAGAACATAACAGTTAGATCCGAGGTGGGAAAGAATATATGAGTGGGATAAAATTCAGATCAAACCTCTGACTTTTGACTTTAATCCTTAAGCCAATTTACTTTGACGAAAGAAAAGGGCCAGATTGTCCGAAGCCTTAGCCTTTGCTTTGTAATTTAATTAGAGTTAAGTCTGACGAGAATAGTATTCTACTACTAGCAATTCATTTATTTTCAAACCGACCCACTTACTATCTATTATTTGATTGACTAATCCTTTATACGGAAATGGTTGAAGAGTCAAATGTTTGGGCAATTCCTCCGGAGGGGATGAATCAAGAAAATTTTGAATTAGGGCTGTGGATTTTTGTTCATCTTTTGCCGTAATAGTATCTTGGGGTTTGCAACGATAACTCGGTATATCTACTAGACGACCATTAACTAAAATATGTCGATGATTAACTAATTGGCGGGCGCCAGGAATAGTTGGAGCCATACCCAATCGAAAAAGGATGTTATCCAAACGCATTTCAAGTAATTGTAGTAAAACCTGACCTGTTGACCCTTTGGCTTTTCGGGCGATACGGACGTATTTTAGCAATTGTCGTTCTGTAATACCGTAATGAAACCGCAATTTTTGTTTTTCTTCGAGACGGATACGATATTGAGATCTTTTCCCGGAACGCGATTGGGCTCTAAGATCACTTCCGGCTCTAGGCCTTTTATTTGTTAGTCCGGGCAACGCCCCTAAACGGCGTATTTTTTTGAAACGAGGTCCTCGGTAACGCGACATAAAGACTCCTTATCTTTATTTATTTTTTCATTTTACAAAAAACAAAGAAATGAAACGCAATTTTCTGCAGTATTCTATTACATTAGATTGTATTGTATATATGATATACCATTTATATATGCATTATTTTTTTATTAATCTATGTAAGTATAAGTTAAAAAAATAAAGAAAAGCCGGCTATCGGAATCGAACCGATGACCATCGCATTACAAATGCGATGCTCTAACCTCTGAGCTAAGCGGGCTCGTAGAAATTCTACATACAAAAAACTCTATTTTAGTTTAAGCTTTTTCATTTTTTTTTTTCGTTTATTTAGATCTCTAAATATTTTTATTTTTCGTCTAGAGCCATTTTTTTCTATTTAAATTTTTTTTTTAATTATATAATTATAATGAGGGCTATTAATTGAAAAAAAAAAAATTTTTCATTATGAAATTTTGCATTATAGATATAATGAATAGATATTTTTTTAGTTATGTTTTTAGGGGTCTGCCCCAAGAAACCCTAAAAACATAACTAAAAAAGCAAAAAAAATGAAATCCAGAGCATAATAACATAATAAAATATTCTTCTATTCTTATTCAGAGACTAAGACAAAAAACAAAGAATCGACCCTTTGAGTATTACAAAGGAAAGGCGCATATCTATGCTCTATATTCATCTATATTGAATTGTACCTACAGAAATGATAGAATCATTTCGGATTAGACCAAATCAAATTAAAAGCCAATTTAAAAATTATAGGCTTCCCAATAGAAATGAAATAAGATAAAGAAAAAAGGAGGAAACACTTTTTGGTATATTAATCCGTATAAAATCGAAAAAATGCGAGAGGTACGGAAGGGAAGGCCATTCCATTGGGATCCTAATTTTATAAAAGACAACGGGGATATGGCGAAATCGGTAGACGCTACGGACTTAATTGGCTTGAGCCTTAGTATAGAAACCTGCTAAGTGAAAACTTTCAAATTCAGAGAAACCCTGGAAAAAAAGGGGCAATTCTGAGCCAACTCCTTATTCTCTCCTAAAAAAAAAAAAGAAAAAATGGATTCAGAAAGCAAGAATAAAAAAGGATAGGTGCAGAGACTCAAAGGAAGCTGTTCTAAACAAATGGGGTTGACTGTGCTGTATTGTTATAAGACTTTTTCGGTCTAAATTCCACCCCAAGAAAAGGGGTGAAGAATATACGTATACGTCCTAAAATAATTAATGACAACCCGCATTTTTTTGTATTTTTTTTTAGATTTTATATAGAATCTCTAGAAATCCATTCCATATATTATAGTATAGATTTTTAATATGAAATGGAAAAATACAAGAATTGTTATGGATCGATTCCAAGTTGAAAGGCGAATAAATATTTTAGTTATTCATCAAAACATTAACACTCACCCCATAGTCTGAGAGATCTTTTGAAGAACGGATTAATCGGATGAGAATAAAGATAGAGTCCCGTTCTACATGTCAATACTGACAACAATGAAATTTATAGTAAGAGGAAAATCCGTCGACTTTTAAAATCGTGAGGGTTCAAGTCCCTCTATCCCCAAAAGTCTTTTTCACTCCCTAACTAGTTATCTTTTCTTTTTGAAGCTAGTTATGTTCCTCGTTTTTCCAAATAGGAAGCGTTTTTCTCTTATCACAAGTCTTGTGATATATATGATAGACGTACAAAAAAATATCTTTTATTTGAGCAATTTTATTTGAGCAAGTAGTACTCAGTTGAGTAATTCACAAACCATATTATTACCTTATTATTACCTTATTACTTGTTTTATAAAATTAATAACTTAAGTAAAATTATATTCAAAGTTCTTCTTTTTGAAGACCGCCAGTACCTAATATAAGACTTTATAATACTTTTCATCCTTTTAATTGACACAGACCCAAGTTCTCTCGTAAAATGGGGAGATGCTGTACCAGAAAGGGGAATGGTCGGGATAGCTCAGTTGGTAGAGCAGAGGACTGAAAATCCTCGTGTCACCAGTTCAAATCTGGTTCCTGGCACATGCTTTTTTTTTTATGAGTATACTCTTTAGTCTATAACTAGAAATTGACGAATATGGATCGATATACATATTAATAGTCGACACCTAAGTAAGTTATTTAGGTACTTACTCGTGTAAAATACCCCATCTACTTTTTAGATAGATGGGTAGATAGTTTAAAAAATAAAGACATTTTTTTATATTTTTTTGTTCATATTGTGTTTCCTCTTATGCAATATACATATTAATACTTCATATATATTTCAAAAGGTTAAATAAATTCATCTTCGATCCAGTAGAAATAAAATAGGATTGCCGTTAATTCGGATTAACGTTAATATAGATTATTTTTTTATTCTTTCCTCATAGATATACATTCTATTACTTTACAGAACCCGAGTGTAAGTGATTAATGTATGCGCGGTACAAAGTTCAGGATACAGAACTTTTGAGAATCTCAAAAATTTATAAATTTGTCTTTTATTTTTTTATCCATCCATAATACCAGTGGGGCATGAATTACTCTGTTTGATCTAGAACATACAAATAGTCTTTAGCTACCTCATACTATAGAAGTTAAATTTGTTTTTTTATGCTTCAATATGCATCTTGTATTTCATAAAAATTAGGTACAATATAATCCTTACGTAAGGGCCATCCTAGCCAACTTTCGGGCATTAAAATACGTTTTAAGCGTGGATGCTTATCATAAGAAATTCCCAACATATCATAAGATTCCCTTTCTTGAAAATCCGCGCTTTTCCAAACCCAGAAAACGGACGGAATTCTAGGATTACTCCTTGGAGCAAATACTTTTATGCATACCTCTTCAGGTTGATCCGCACCGTACTCTAGTCTCGTAAGATGATACACACTAGATAACAGCC